TCTATGGCCTATGGTAAGTATGAGTATTGAATATTTCCTTTCAATTCTATATTTTATTTTTTCTATAGTCATATTCATTATGATTATGACTAGCTAATAGGAATCGCTAAGAATGCCAATAAGTATAAGGATATTAATTAATAGCTAAGATGACAATCCCTATGCAGTAGAATTTATCTTATGTGAGCCTGCTTAGCTCAGAGGTTAGAGCATCGCATTTGTAATGCGATGGTCATCGGTTCGATTCCGATAGCCGGCTTTTCTCTATTTATTTTCTTCTAGTTTTTACATGATTGAGAATGCCCTTTTGAAACCCGAAATCAAAGAATATTGTGAAAAAAATATTTTTTTTTAATCTTATAGGAACTTCCAACTATGCCATGAAAAGAATCCCTTTTATCTATTTTTTATCTATATAGAATCTTTATATAGAATATATTTTTATCTATATAGAATCTTTATATAGAATATATATAGAATAGAAAGGTCTGGATATTTATTCATCTAATAATTCTTTAGAGTAAATAACTAATAATTCTTTAGAGTATTTAGAGTACAAGTACACTACTTCCGTAAACTTCGCTTCATTTATTATTTAGTTCAGTTTTAGTTTAGGTTTATTCTGTAAAATGAAATTTCATCAATAAGAATTCAATATAAATAAGAAATATAAATAAGGAGTCTTTATGTCGCGTTACCGGGGACCTCGTTTCAAAAAAATACGCCGCCTGGGAGCTTTACCGGGACTAACTAATAAAAGGCCTAGAGCCGGAAGTGATCTTAGAAACCAATCACGTTCCGGTAAAAAATCTCAATATCGTATTCGTCTAGAAGAAAAACAAAAGTTGCGTTTTCATTATGGTCTTACAGAACGACAATTACTTAAATATGTTCGTATCGCCGGTAAAGCCAAGGGGTCAACAGGTCAGGTTTTACTCCAATTACTTGAAATGCGCTTGGATAACATCCTTTTTCGATTGGGTATGGCTCCGACTATTCCTGGAGCCCGTCAATTAGTTAACCATAGACATATTTTAGTCAATGGTCGTATAGTAGATATACCAAGTTATCGCTGCAAACCCCGAGATATTATTACGGCGAGGGATGAACAAAACTCTAGAGCTCTGATTCAAAATTCTTTCGATTCATCCTCTCAGGACGAAATGCCAAAACATTTGACTCTTCAACCATTCCAATATAAAGGATTAGTCAATCAAATAATAGATAGTAAATGGGTCGGTTTGAAAATAAATGAATTGCTAGTCGTAGAATATTATTCGCGCCAGACCTAAACCTAACGAAAATAAAAAAAATCACAAGGTTTCGGACAATTTTGATCCCTTTCGTCGAAGTAAATTAACCTAAGGTTAAGATAAATAAGGGTTTGATTCGGATTTTTCTCCCATTTAGGTATCATAGAACGAGAGGTAGGTTTTCATTCCTTGTCTACTCTTTTCCTTTCAGTATTTTCCATGCCACAGCAATTAGGAATAAAAATTTTATATCAAAGAAAGGTTCTAACTGTTGTGTTGGAATATAAATATAATTTTATATAGTGCTAGTTTACTCTTTTGGTTATTAAGATCAGTGAATTAGATGAAGGTACGGAAAGAGAGGGATTCGAACCCTCGGTAAACAAAAGCCTACATAGCAGTTCCAATGCTACGCCTTCAACCACTCGGCCATCTCTCCTACATAATGATTATGACCCAAAAACCGAGTGAATAGCGAGTCGGTACTAGTAAATTTTTGGATAGGAACGACCAATCAATTCAAATTCTAACTATAAAAATAGATAAATTTTCATCAAAGTCAAAGAAATATCTTTCTTTTGAGGTTATGCGGATAAATATAAAAAAAAACTGTTAAAAAGATTCTATTCATGTTTGCAAAACCAAACCAGCCTTCGCCTCTTTTTCTGTTATTTTATAACGGTACCGGAGGCAATCACTAAATTATAACGAATCAGCTGATTCATAGGTCTATTTTTGCACTTCGGTTAATGGATCTCTTTAGATCACGATTCTATTTAGACTATGATTCCATATCTTAAGAATTCTCAAATTCCTTTCCTTTCCAGTCCAGTTTTATAGTTCTCTCTCAACAACAAACCCTACCCTGCAGATCTATTACAAATATTCAGAAAAATTATATATAAATAGTTGATTGTATAGTGTATACCTCCTATGCATACAAAATAAAACAGGCGGGTTTTTTCATCGTAGAATGGTTATTCGATCCTTTTTTTTTCTTCTTTGGATTGGATGAGAATTCAATAAAAAATTTTTCGTTATTATAATCTGTAACTTAAATGAAATTGAATACTTTCTTTTGTTGGTATACTACCCCATTTACATTAGGATGAAATCGAAGCGTACTCCAATATTTATTTCTTTGTTTTTTTTTTTGATTCCTGTCAAAAAAGAACAATTTGAATAAATATAAATACAGGTCCCATATCTTTTTTCTTAATGAATCCGTTTTTATGTTATTTCGTACT